TTATTTTTGATTAAAAAATTAAAAATTTATAACAAATATTTAATGGAAACCTTGATAAAAGTTAACTAGGACGCCACGTTGCGATAATTGTAATTAAACTTAGGTTTGTAACTTACAAGTTTCCTAATTTTGAGAAAACTCAATTTTATAAAATAATGCGAATTGAACCATCTTAGTAGCATTAAAAAAATCAAACGAGTGGTCGTAAATAACAGCGAGTGAAAGCGACCTAAAAAAGCTAATTTGTAATTTTAAATTTGTGAATATTACTATAAAAGGTTTGAGTCCTGTAACAAGTTTAAAAAGCATTAATAATAAAGTAGCATGACTTAACTTGTGTGAAAAAAGGAGAACCACCTTCTAAGCTTTAAAAAACTTTTAATCGATAGTGAACGAGTACCGTGAGGAAAAGGTAAAAATTCTGTTAAAGAAAATATTGAAATTGAATATTTATAACTCTTCGAAGTTTTTGATAATGACGAAGTTCCTTTTGCATAATGAGTCAGTAAGTTAAAATTTATTGCAAGTTTAAATAATAATATGTAAACGCTATTTTAAGTAATAAATTTTAGACCTGAAACCGAGTGATCTAACTGTAAACAAGTTGATAATCCGTTAATCCGTTTTTGAGGACTGAACCCATACATGTTGCAATATGTAGGGATGATTTATAGTTTGGAGTGAAAGGCTAATCAAACTCGGCGATAGCCGGTTTTTCACGAAACGTATTTAAGTACTACATTGAAAAATTGTTAGTTTTAAGTAGAGTTACAAAGTAAATGAAGGGATGTAATAATTTACTAAATTTATTTTAACTTCGAATTATAGCTAAATAAGTTCAATAGACAGTTTTTGGGCGATAAGGTCCAAAAACAAAAGGAAAACAATCCAGATCGTATATTAAGATTTTTAAATTATAATTTAGGGAAGAAGATTTTTAAAACTTCAAATATAACTTCGGATAGGCTTAGAAGCAGCCGTTCTATAGTGAAAGCGTTTTAGCTCAATATTTTTGTTTTAAATAATCTAAAATTTATGGAAACTTTAAATTATATATCGAAATAGCGAATTAACTTATAAGTTAATGGTAGTGAAATATTCTGTAGTTTTTTTAATGCTGTAAAGCATCAAAATTGTATCAGAAGTGCTAATGCTGACATGAGTAGCGTAAATTATGTTACTAACCATAATCACTTTATGTTTAAGGGTTTCATTGTAATTTTAAATTCAATGAGTTAGTCGGTCCTTAAAAGAAGAATGAAAATTGTACTTGATAGGAATTCAATATAATACTATTTATATGTAACAATGTTTATTTGTTATGAAAAAAAGAATTATAATAAATTTATTTTTAAAGTAAATAATATAGGTACTAAATAAAACTGATTCTTTTCGAGAAAAAATTATAAAACAAAAACCGTACTTAAACCGACACTGGTAATCCTGTTGAAAAAATTAAAGTGTATGAAAAAATTATATTGAAGGAACTCGGCAAATTAACTCTGTACGTTCGCAATAAAGAGAGCCTTTATAAGTAAGGTATTTTATAAAAGAAAGCAACGACTGGTTACCAAAACCACAGGACTCTGCAAATTTTTTAAAAAGTATAGAGTCTGACGCCTGCCCGGTGCTTAAAAATGAAAAATTTTGGTTGTAAAAAGCTAATATTTAAAGTCTAAGTAAACGGCGGTTCTAACTATAAGAATCCTTAGGTAGCGAAATTCCTTGGCGGGTAAATTCCGTCCTGCATGAATGGCGTCACGATTGCTTTACTGTCTCCAATATAAATTCAGCGAAATTACAAAACTCATGAAAATGTGAGTTACTTGCAGTAAGACGGAAAGACCCTAGATCCTTTACTCAATTTTTGTATTGAAGAAACTTAATTAGCTAAAAAGAATAAGTGGGAGTTTTAAATCTGTAATTGTAATACCACTTAGTTGTTTTGGTTTCTTCTTAATTTACGTAAGTAAGACGGAAAGACTTTGCAAAAAGGAGAGTTTACTTGGGACGAGTACCTCCTAAAAAGTAACGGAGGTGTACTAAGGTAAATAGCATCTATTTTAATAAATAGTGAAGCGTGCAATAGCATAAATTTGCTTGACAATTAGATTCATAAATCAAATTGGGACGTAAGTCAGTTATAGTGATCCGGTATTTAAGTGTGGAATTAATACCGCTCAACAAATAAAAGGAACTCTAGGGATAACAGATTCATCGTGACCACAAGTTCTTATTAACGTCACGGTTTGATACCTCGATGTCGACTCATCTTATCCTGGAGTAGTAGCAAATTCCAAGGGTCTAGTTGTTCGCTAGTTAAAAAGGTACGTGAGTTGGGTTCAGAACGTCGTGAGACAGTTCGGTCCCTATCTACTGCAAGGCAATGAAAAATCAAAAGTTTATTCTTAGTACGAGAGGACCAGAATACTCTAACCACTGGTGTATTGATTACTAAACCATTAGTATTGTCAGTTAGCTACGTTAGTATTTTATAAGTACTGAAAGCATCAAAAGTACTAAAACTTCTTTTTTATTTTTCATGAATAATCTAAAAGATTATTAGATAAATCGGTTTAAAATTTATCTTAGTAATAAGTTTAATTTATAAATACGAATAAATCTTTCATTAAAATTTTACTAGTTTAATCAAAATAAAATGTCTCAAAAAATAAATCCAATTAATTTTAGACTTGGAATAACGCAAGTTTGAAATACTAACTTCCAAATATATGGAAAATCAAGTATAATATATTCTAATTTTCTTCATTCGAACTTAATTACTTTTCAAACTCTTTCATTTTTATATAAGTGAACAAATTTCTTAGTGACTGATTACTTTACAACTGCAGTAAAAAATAAAGTCACCATTAATTTTTTTTATTCAGAAAAACAACTAATTACTCAGCAAAATACGGAGAGCTTATCCACTTTATTTTCGAATTGATATAACTCAGCTGTTGTTTTAAATGGATATCCCCAATTTCAATGGTTTTATAGTTTAGGGTTGGTTATTAATTATATACAATACTTACTAGTACATAATACAAATAAGTCTAAAGTTTTATTTGATTTGTGCTCTTTTTTTGAAAACCGATTGGGATACAAAAAAATCATCAACTCAACTCGAGGACCCTTGTTAGTAAAACTTGTAGGTTTCAAAATTAGTTTAGGAGGTCGTATTGATAACTTAGGTAATCAAATGGCTAAATTGGTTTCTTATAAAGCTGGGGTATTGTCATTAACATCAACAAAGACTGTAGTTGAGTTCTCTAATTCTACCATTTATACCAATTTAGGGACTTGCGGTCTTCAGGTATGGCTTTTTTATAAAATATAGTAAACTAAACTTATGCTGACTGAAAAAAAAACTCAAAAACCGTATTCATATCATAAAGCTTGTCCGAATCATTTATTAAGATTTGGAAAATTTGGAATTAAAGCTTTATCATTTAGTAGGATTACAAAAAAACAACTAGATTTACTAGAAGGGATTTTAACAAAAAAACTTCGGGCAAGAACCAATAAAAAATCATTTAAATTATGAAATTTAATAAGCTTAAATTTGAATTTAACTAAATTAAGTTTAGAATCTCGGATGGGAAAAGGAAAAGGCCAAGTATATACAAAAGCTGTTTTTTTAAAACCAGGCACGATGTTATTTGAGTTTGATAAAGTCCAAACTCAAGATTTAATCGAAGTTTTTAAATTTTTGCAAAAAAAAACTTCAGTAAAAATAGGTTTGATAACAAAATAATATAAAAGGGGGAGAAACTTAAAGGTTGAGTGTTAGTCTGTCGCACTAAAAGTTGCGGGTTCGAGTCCCGTCTCTCTCGTTCTATTTTAAAGTACAATTTACATTAAAAAAGTTTTTAAATTTTAAATTTAATTATGCCAGTTACTTTTATGCAATGAATTTCTCGTTGGGTATTTTCAACAAACCATAAAGATATTGGAACCCTTTATTTAATTTTCGGAGCATTTTCTGGGGTTTTAGGAGGTTGCATGTCAATGCTGATTCGAATGGAATTAGCGCAACCAGGTAACCATTTACTATTAGGCAACCATCAGGTCTACAATGTTTTAATTACAGCACACGCATTTTTAATGATTTTTTTCATGGTTATGCCAATAATGATTGGCGGATTTGGTAATTGGTTGGTCCCTATAATGATCGGCAGTCCAGATATGGCATTCCCAAGATTAAATAATATTTCATTTTGGTTATTACCACCATCACTTTGCTTACTATTAGCTTCAGCTTTAGTTGAGGTAGGAGTAGGTACAGGTTGGACGGTGTACCCTCCACTTAGTTCAATTCAAAGCCATTCAGGAGCAGCTGTAGACCTAGCAATCTTTAGTTTACACGTGTCAGGAGCATCTTCAATTTTAGGTGCAATAAATTTTATTTCAACGATTGTAAACATGAGAAATTCTGGGCAGAGTATGTACAGAATGCCTTTATTTGTATGATCAATTTTTGTAACTGCTTTTTTACTTTTATTAGCAGTCCCTGTTCTTGCAGGCGCAATTACTATGCTTTTAACAGATCGTAATTTTAATACTTCCTTCTTTGATCCTGCAGGCGGCGGCGATCCGGTTTTATACCAACATTTATTTTGGTTTTTTGGTCATCCCGAAGTTTATATTTTAATATTGCCTGGTTTTGGTATTGTTAGCCATATTGTGTCGACATTTTCAAGAAAACCAGTATTTGGGTATATTGGAATGGTTTATGCAATGGTATCAATAGGAGTTTTAGGATTTATTGTTTGGGCGCATCATATGTATACAGTAGGTTTAGATGTTGATACCCGCGCTTATTTTACTGCTGCAACAATGATTATTGCTGTTCCAACAGGAATAAAAATTTTTAGCTGGATTGCAACAATGTGAGAGGGCTCAATTCATCTAAAAACCCCTATGCTGTTTGCAATAGGATTTATTTTTTTATTTACAATTGGGGGCTTAACTGGAATCGTTTTAGCAAATTCAGGTTTAGACATTAGTTTACATGATACGTACTATGTTGTAGCGCATTTTCATTATGTTTTATCTATGGGAGCCGTATTTGCAATTTTTGCTGGTTTTTATTACTGGTTTGGTAAAATTACTGGATTGCAGTACCCAGAAGTATTAGGTCAAATACATTTTTGATCAACTTTTATTGGTGTAAATCTTACTTTTATGCCAATGCATTTTTTAGGCTTAGCTGGAATGCCAAGACGTATTCCCGATTATCCAGATGCTTATGCTGGTTGGAATTTAATTGCTTCTTACGGTTCGTACGTTGCTTTATTTAGCACACTGTTTTTTTTCTACTTAGTATTTGTTTCTGTAACGTCACCGAATATTTGTGCAAAAGCACCTTGGGATTTTGGAGTGACAGAGTCAAAAACTGCTTCATCACTTGAATGAGTTGTAACATCACCACCTGCGTATCATACATTTGAAGAAATGCCTCTAATTTGTGAAACTACAAACTAATAAAATGCATATTTTAAATTTAACCCAACAACTCTTACCAATTTTTATTTTAATAACATACCCAATTATTGCTATTAGTGATTCAGCCCAAAACTGACAGCTTGGTTTCCAAGACCCGGCAACTCCAATTATGGAAGGAATCATAAATTTGCATCATGATTTGATGTTTTTTATTTGTGTAGTTTCAATTTTTGTATCGTGAATGTTGGGCCGCACATTATGACATTTTGGAGTTGATCAAAACAATACCCCTTCATCTTTGACACATGGAACATTAATTGAAATAATTTGAACTGTAACTCCTGCGCTTATTTTATTAATTATTGCTGTCCCCTCATTTTCTTTGTTATATGCAATGGATGAAGTTATATCACCTGCAATTACAGTGAAAACGCTAGGTCATCAATGATATTGGAGTTACGAATATTCAGATTATTTGAATGAAGATGGTGATACAATAGTATACGATAGTTATATGATTCCTGAAGAGGATTTAAATAAGGGCCAATTGAGATTATTAGAAGTAGATAATCGAATGGTTATTCCAGTTAATACCCATATCCGTGTTATTGTTTCGGCAGCGGATGTTTTACATAGTTGAGCTGTCCCCTCATTAGGGGTTAAATGTGATGCAGTTCCTGGCCGCTTAAATCAAATTTCTTTATTTATAAAACGGGAAGGTGTTTACTATGGTCAATGTAGCGAAATTTGCGGAATAAACCATGGGTTTATGCCTATAGTTGTGGAAGCTGTATCCTTACCTAACTACGTTAATTGAATTTATAATAAATTAAATGAGTAAATTTTAATGAGAGTTTCGTTTCTCCAATTTTTTTTACTGTGTTTATTATTCTTTTTATTGTTTTATTCTGAATCACATCTTGTTAAAAATTTCCGAAACTATATCAAAAACTTTTTTAAACAACTATAAAAATGATCCATTTATCTCAAATTTCAAAGACTGTACAACGACACCCTTTTCACCTTGTTGATCCTAGCCCTTGGCCTTTTTTAGCATCTATAGCAGCTTTTACTTGTACTATAGGTGGAGTTATGTACATGCATGCCTATCTCAATGGTGTGTTTGTTTTAACTAGTGGGTTTGCGATGTTAATACTTACAATGTTTGTCTGATGACGAGATGTTATTAGGGAATCTACTTTTGAAGGCCACCATACTGGTATAGTTCAGCAAGGACTTCGCTATGGAGTAATACTTTTTATTGTATCAGAAGTACTTTTCTTCTTTGCTTTTTTTTGAGCATTTTTCCATAGTAGTTTAGCCCCTGCTGTTGAGATTGGCTCTATTTGACCACCTAAAGGTATTAGTGTCTTGAATCCTTGAGAAATACCTTTTTTAAATACTTTAATTCTTCTACTTTCCGGATGTACTGTAACTTGATGTCACCATGCTATAGTGGCTAACTTTAGATCGCAAGCTATTTTAAGTTTATTTTTAACAGTTTTACTAGCTATTATATTTACAAGTTTGCAAGCTTACGAGTACAATATGGCAGACTTTAGACTTTCTGATGGTATTTATGGCTCAACTTTTTATATGGCTACAGGATTTCATGGCTTCCATGTTTTTGTAGGAACATTATCATTAATTGTTTGTTTAGTGCGTTTATTAAATTACCAATTAACGCAACAACACCATTTTGGTTTTGAGTCAGCTGCATGATATTGGCACTTTGTTGATGTTGTTTGATTATTTTTATTTGTATCAATTTATTGATGAGGAGGTTTGTAAAAAATGTTAAACTTTAGCTTTATTCTCTTACTTTTTTTATTTTCGATTTATCAAAAAATATTTTTGCTAAATGAAGAAGCTTTAATTTTAATCTGTTTTATTGTATTTTGTTTTATTGTATTTTATAGAATGCGTGATTCTATATACCTAGGTTTTTTTGAACGTTCAGCAACTATTAAGAATTCAATAATGGATTCTTTAGACCAAGTTATTGATGCGTCAAATACGGTTGTAGTATTAAATAAAAACCCTCAAGAAACAGCTTCTGATTTAAAATCTTTAAAACACCATTTCATTAAAGTAAATTTAGTTCTTTCAGACCAGCTGTGTAAACACTCTATGCAGCAAAGCAAAGCAAGCTACTCCAAAAAGCTTGCTTTTACTCACAGATTAGAACAACAATCATCTAAACTACTGATCTTACTTTTATCTCAAAAAATTAGTAATGTAGTTATTCTAAAAAACTTTTATACCCAAATACTTAAAATCCCAAACTTTTTATGTTTTGATAAAATAGTGTTACGTGAGTGCTTTAATATGGTTTAAAATGCGGATATGGATTAATCGGTAAATCTTTAGTTTTCCAAACTAATGCTGCGGGTTCGAGTCCCGCTATCCGCTATTGTCATGGTGTATCGCCAAATTGGTAAGGCATTAACTTTTGACGTTATCAATAAAGGTTCGAGTCCTTTTACACCAGAACAGTTAGTGTTAAATCTACTCGCTTGGTGAAAATGGTAAACACGATGGACTTAAAATCCATTCTTAAACATTAAGTTACTGGTTCGAGTCCAGTAGCGAGTACAAATTGTTGTCTCAAAAATAATTTTTTGATTTTATGAAATTATGCGTTTAATTAAAAAACCACTATTTTCTATAGTAAATAATCATCTCATAGACTACCCTACGCCAATTAATATTCACTATGCTTGAAATTTTGGGTTTTTAGCTTCTATATGTTTAATAATCCAAATTATAACAGGAATTTTTTTAGCAATGCACTATACTCCTCATGTTGATTTAGCATTTGCAAGTGTAGAGCATATAATGCGCGATGTCAATTACGGATGATTATTACGCTATATTCATGCAAATGGGGCTTCCATGTTTTTTGTAGTTGTTTATATTCATATATTTAGAGGATTGTATTTTGGTTCGTATACAAAACCTCGTCAATGAGTTTGAGTTATTGGGGTTATAATTTTTTTATTAATGATTATTACCGCTTTCATAGGATATGTATTACCTTGAGGCCAGATGAGTTTATGAGGTGCAACTGTGATTACTAATCTAGTTTCTGCTGTTCCTTTAATTGGAGATTCCATTGTAACCTGGCTTTGGGGAGGGTTTTCTGTCGATAATGCAACTTTAAATAGGTTTTTTAGCCTCCATTATTTACTACCATTTGTAATAGCAGCAGCGTCACTTATCCACCTTGCAATTTTACACCAAGATGGTTCAGGAAACCCATTAGGTACTGATTCGAGTGTTGATAAAATTAGTATGTTTCCTTACTTTATTATTAAAGACTTATTGGGATTAATTACTTTTATTATTTTTTTCTCAATTTTTGTTTACTTTTCCCCAAATATGTTAGGACATCCAGACAATTATATTGAAGCTAATCCAATGGTTACACCAGCACATATTGTTCCGGAATGATACTTTTTACCTTTTTATGCGATTTTGAGGAGTATCCCTCATAAGTTAGGTGGTGTAATAGCAATGATTTCTTCAATTGCTATTTTAGCTTTGCTACCTTGGTTGCATAGTACAGAAATTCGAAGTTCCAGGTTTCGTCCATTATACAAATTTTTATATTGGGTTATAATTAGTTGTTGTTTAATACTGGGTTGGATTGGTGGAATGCCAGTAGAAGAACCATATATTTTAATTGGGCAATTAGCCAGTTTATATTATTTTTTCTATTTTTTAGTTCTTTTACCTAGTTTAGGAACTTTAGAAAAGTATCTGCTTAACTTTAAAAATAAAACTGAAGAATTTTAAAATTCTTCAGTTTTATTTTTACGGATAGAGGGACTCGAACCCTCATGATCATGATCATTAGAATCTAAACCTAACACGTCTACCAGTTTTCGTCATATCCGTTATTTGCGAAGATGCAAAAATTTAACCACACCATAAAAATCACGGGTTAATTGAAACTCAATTTTTTGTTTTTTAACATCTGTTCTTTGGTGTAAAGTTAAAACAATTACCCCAATCATTGCTACTAATAAAACCATTCCTGACAATAAAAATAGTAAACTATAATGAGTATATAAAACGAAACCAACCGCTTCAATATTAGTTATATTATCTTCCTCTAAAAATCATGATGTCCAAACTAAATCATTTTGGGTTAGGTTAAAAGTATTTAATTGTTCACCCATAAAATTAATTTGTACTAAAAATACTGCTGAGATAATTAAACCCAATGGAAAAATTGAAAAGAAATTGAAATTGAAAGGTGAAGATTTAATATTTAACATCATAACTACAAAAAGAAATAGTACAGCTATTGCTCCTACATAAACGATTAATAACATAAAAGCTAAAAATTCAGCGCCTAGTAATAAAAGTAGAGCAGCAAAATTGCAAAATACTAAAATTAGAAAAAGGACTGAATGAACTGCATTTTTTAAAGAAATTACCATTAATGAAGATAGTAATGCAAAAGTCGAGAATAGGATAAATAAGATAAAATCTATATTCATAAATAACTTTTAATGATTAAATTAAGCGAAAAAAGGGATTCGAACCCTCAACAACAATCTTGGCAAGATTGTACTCTACCATTGAGTTATTTTCGCTTGTATTAAATTAAGGGCGAAAAATGGGATTCGAACCCATGACCTTTAGACCCACACTCTACTGCTCAACCAAACCGAGCTCTTATCGCCTAATTATTGTTTTAATATTTTATATTTAATAAATGAAATAGCTTTTCCGGGATTCAAGTTTTTTGGGCAAGCTTTACTGCAATTCATAATAGTGTGACAACGGAACAAGCGCATTTTATGATTTAAAAACTGTAATCTAGACTCAATTACAGAATCACGAGAATCAATAATTCAACGGTAGGCTTGTAGTAATATAGCAGGACCCAAATAAGAATCATGGTTTCACCAATAACTTGGACAGCTTGCAGAACAGCAAGCACACAAAATGCATTCATATAAACCATCAAGTTCGAGTCTATCAAACTTTGATTGCAAAAATTCTTTTTTTGGTTTTTGTGGATTTATTAACCATGGTTTTATTGATTTATGCTGAGAATAAAAATTAGTTAAGTCTGGTATTAAATCTTTTATTACATACATATGAGGTAAAGGATAAATTGTAACAAATTTATTAGATCCTGACAAAGGTTGCAAACAAGCTAAAGTATTTGTTCCATTAATATTCATTGAACAACTACCGCAAATTCCTTCTCTACATGATCGTCGGAAAGATAAAGTTGAATCTTGGACTTCTTTAATTTGGATTAAAGCATCTAAAACCATAGGGCCACATTTACTTAATGATAATGGATAAATACTAAACCATGGTTTTTGATTTAATCAAGGGTTTCAACGATAAATACGTAAGTATTTCAAATGGCTATTTTTATGATCAATAGTAATTGGAGGTTTTTGATTTTGTTTGATTAGCATAAAAACGTTCTATAAAGTAGTTAATGTTTTTAAAGTTATAAGCAATAGAAAAATTAAAATAATAATTGAAGAAGTTTGAAGTGAAGAATGCTTTAATAACAATAACAAATCCCAAAACAAATGACGACAACCATTTAAGCTATGGTAGCTAAAGACCACAGAAACCACTAAATAAAAAAACATGATTAATCAATATGAGAAACTAACTAAGCTAAAGCTGTTCAATTCCAAACTGAATTCTAATTCTAGAAAGAAAAAAATGGAAAATAGTAAAAATACTAATATAATTCCTGCTAAGCGATGTCAAATAGACAGTAATGACGACAGTTGGGGAAAATAAATGGTGAGGTGGGGAGTTACTGGTCTATTAAAGATATAGTTTTTATACATAGGAACTTTTAAATGCTGTCCAGAATGGGATTCGAACCCATGGCACAAGGATTTTCAGTCCTATGCTCTAACCAACTGAGCTATCTAGACAAAATCCTCGGATGAAGTAGGATTCGAACCTACGATAAATTTATTTATGTCAATTTTCAAAATTGATGCTTTCAACCACTCAGCCATTCATCCAGAAAGTAAATTCTTAGGGTAGCGGGACTCGAACCCGCAACTTTTTGCACCCAAAGCAAACACGATACCGGTTTCGTTATACCCTAGTTATTATTAAAGATATTAATATTTTTTATGTAAACAATATTAAAAAAGCCATCATTAACGCAAATAATGCAACGGCTTCCGTTAAAGCAAATCCTAAAATTGTATAACCAAAAAGTTGTTGTTTTAAAGATGGATTACGTGCATACGCCATTACTAAAGAACCAAAAACGATTCCTACTCCAGCACCTACACCTGTTAAACCAATAGTCGCTAAACCTGCTCCTATCATTTTTGCACTTTGTAAAGTAACATTCATTTTTTTATTTAATTAGTTAATTATTTATAAGCCTCTTTTAAAAAGCTAGAATCGGATTCGAACCGATATAAAAAGATTTGCAATCTTTTGCATAACCATTTTGCTACCTAGCCAAATTGATTAAATAACGGAAATAGGATTCGAACCTATGACTTTTGGATTATGATTCCAACGTTCTAACCAACTAAACTACTCCGTCAAATATTTAAAAAACCTAGAGACGTCTAGGTTTTTTGTTTTTACAACCATTATGGGGTAAAGAAGTAAAATCCGAAACTGATAATATATTTAAGTTACTTGTTTTAAAATGCCTTAAAATTATTTTTTTATTTTTTTTAAATCCTTTTAATTTTAGATGAACAAAATTATATTTTAGGTGCTTTAATTGTTGCAAAATTATTTTCACTGCTAAAGACAAAGACGTTGATGTTAATTTTTTTACACCTTTTTGTTTGTAACTACCTGTAGATGTCCAATAAAAAACGTCACCGTGTAAATTAGTTAAAGTAAATAAAACATTATTTGAAGTAAATAACACTGAAAGAATTAACGACTTTGGATTAAACATTATCGGATTTTAAATTTAAAAACTTTTAACCGACCAAAATTTCCGTTTTAGAGTAGGTTTGATAAAAAAACATACTTTCGAATTCAAAAAGGGTTCGGGTATTTTTTACGAGTTTTTTAAAGTTAAAAGTTTCTAGCACTTATTCTCATTCTAATGCACCTTTATACCACTCATAAATAAAACCAATAGTCAAAATTAATAAAAAAATTATCATTGAAATGAAACCCCAAAAGGGAAGTTTTCCCAAAGTCAATGATCAAGGAAAAAGAAAACTAACTTCTAAATCAAAAATAAGAAAAAGGATTGCTACTAAATAAAACCGGACATCAAAAGTTGCACGTGCATCATCAAAAGGGTTAAAACCACATTCGTAAGCACTAACTTTTTCTTGGTCTGCTTTCTGCGGAGTTACAAAATAAGATAAAGTAAAAAGAATAAAGGATAAAGCTAAAGAAATTACCAAAAAAATAAAAATAGCTGAGTATTCAGTAAAAAAAAGTTTCATTTTAATATAACCAATTAAAACCTAATAGGATTCCGGAAATTAAGAAAACTCAACCTAGCGATAAAGGTAAAAAAACTTTTCACCCTAATCGCATTAATTGGTCGTAACGATACCTTGGAAATGAAGACCGAACTCAAATAAAACCAAAAAGAAGTAATGTTGTTTTAAAACCAAATCAAATTGATGCAGGAATTCAATAAAAAAAAGTTAAGTTAAAAACAGGTAACCAGCCTCCTAAAAAAAGAATTGTTGTTAAACTACACATTAAAATCATGTTAGCATATTCACCTAAAAAAAATAACGCGAATCCCATTGCTGAATATTCTACATTGTAACCAGCCACAAGCTCAGCTTCAGCTTCTGGCAAATCAAAAGGTGCTCTATTAGTTTCAGCAAGGATTGAAATATAAAACATAACCAAAGCCGGGAAAAGCGGTACTGCAAATCAAATTTTTTGCTGGGCTAAAACAATTTCTGTAAAATTTAAAGATCCAACACACAATAAAATATTAATTAAAATTAAACCAATTGAAACTTCATAAGAAACCATTTGAGCTGCAGAACGAAGTGCTCCTAAAAAAGCATACTTCGAATTACTTGCCCAACCCGATGTTATAATACCATAAACCCCTAATGATGATACAGCTAAAATATAAAGAATTCCTACATTCAAATCAGCATAAACTAACCCCTCCCCAACCGGCAATGCGCACCATGACAACAATGCTAATAAAAATGTTAGTATAGGAGCTAGGATAAAAATACTTAAGTTAGCACTTGAAGGCAACACTGTTTCCTTTACAAATAACTTTAAACCATCCGCTAAAGGTTGTAATAAACCAAAAACCCCCACCACATTTGGACCTTTGCGCCTCTGCATTGCAGCCATAACTTTACGTTCAGCTAATGTCATATAAGCTACTGCAATTAGTAAAGGCAATATTACTAAAAGTGATTTTAAAATTACACTAATTAAGAACATGATTATAATTAGTTTAAAGAAATAGCAGTTACAAAATAACGCAAGTTTTCCAAATCAAATAAAACACATAATGTAAATAAAATTGAAATACCAAGAGTAAAGGAAGCCACCTTAGTTATTGGATAATTAAAAGCCCAATCAGATATATTAACGAAATACATATTTTTTATTATTTTAATATAATAAAAACAAGAAATACTACTAATTACTACTACAAAAATAGCTAAACCAATTGAATTTGATTGTAAGGAAGTTAATAAAATAAAGAATTTTGCAAAAAAACCGGCTAAAGGGGGGATTCCAGTCATGGAAAATAGCAACAATAACAACGCTAGCGATAAAGTTGAATTTGTTTTTCCCAAATTTGTTAAATCTAGCAAGTAACGAGACTGGTAATAATTCGGATAATTAAAAAACCTTAATGTAATTAAAAACGAAAATATTCCTATCATTGTGATTACGTATATAATTAAATAAAAGATTGTATTTGAAATACTTTCTACCCCACCTGCTGTAACCGCAACTAAAATAAATCCTACATGAGTTATTGAACTAAAAGCTAAAAAACGCTTTCACTTTGTCTGCAAAAAGGCACTAAAAGAACCAATTAAAAGGGAACTGGCCCCGCAAACAAAAACTAAATTTTTTCAAAAAAAAGAAAATTCTTGAAACGAAAATAACAAAAACCTTAATAGTAATGCAATTATTGCTATCTTAGGTAAAATAGAAAATAAGGCAGTAACTGAAGTAGGAGAACCTTCGTATACATCGGGAGATCACATATGGAAAGGCGCAGAGCTAATTTTAAAAAACAAGGCTGCTAAAATAAAAGAAAAACCAAATAAAATTGATAAAATAAATAAATTTGATTCATTATTTAGATTATAAAATAGTTGGGTGAAGTCGTGTAAATTAGTTAATCCAGTAAAACCATATAAAATAGATGAGCCAAAAAGAAATAAGGCAGAAGAAAACGCTCCTAAAATAAAATATTTAAGACCAGCTTCCGTTGAAAACTCTGAGTTTCTTTTAAAACTTGCTAAAATATAAAACGATAAACTTTGGAATTCAATAGCCAAATAAATTGATAGTAAATCAAAAGCTTGGGTTACTAACAACATGGCGCTAATTGCTAATAATGATAAAATTCAAAATTCAAAAGAATTCAATTTTTCTCAAGTTACATAAGACAAAGTAAAAGTTACTCATAAAAATGATGCAACTAAAATAACTAATTTTAAATTCCAAGCGAGTAAGTCAGTTACTAAAAAGTTATTTCAACTAAATAAAAAAATGAATGGTTGCGAATATAGTAAACTAATAGCCAACATTAGTACTTGTAAGGTTAACCAACCTATATTTTGAGTTAAGATCGGAAAACCTAAATTTGGTGCATTAGATAACAATACTCCATAAACTAATAAAAGAGTTACACTTAATATTAAATAAATTTCTGCAGAAAGCGAATATAAATTAAATCAACTAGTAATCATTAATTATAAAAGTTATAATAAAAATCCTAAGATATAAGACGTTAATTCAATAATTGAAACCCTAACTAATACTAATAAAATTACTTTTAATTTTTTAATATGAATATAATCACTAAAAATTGCCGTTAATCCTAGATTTGCATGAAATAGTAGAAAACCAATTATTGCAAAATTTATCTCAATATCAATAATAAATCCAACAAGTATTAATAAAGCTGTTGTACGAAATACTAATCATGAAGAGTTGAACATAACTTAAATTTTAATTTGTTCAATTAAATTTATAACAGAAAAATGAAGCTCATTTAAAAATATTGATGGATAAACTCCCATTCATAAAATAAGGAAGGATAAAAATAATAAAATCCAAAATTCTCTTCTTGATACATCTTGAAAATAAGAAAAGTACTGTAACTTAATTGAACCAAAGCTTATTCTATTAAACAATCAAATTGAATAAGCTGCTGCTAAAACAGTACCTGTAGCAGCTAAAAATGTCATAGAAGAACTAACTTGAAAAGTGCCTAGTAAAACTAAAATTTCTCCAATAAAACTACTTGTACCAGGAAAACCTAAATTTGCAAAAGAAAAAAATAGTAAAAAAATAGTAAAAATTGGCATTAATTGAACAAAGCCGCTATAGTACTTGATTATGCGGGTTTTATAGCGATCATATAAAAACCCAACGCATAAGAATAATGCGCTAGAAACTAAACCATGGCTAAGCATTAATAAAATACTGCCCTCTATTCCTTGAGAATTTAATGAAAATATTCCTATCGTAACAAAACCCATATGAGAAACTGAAGAGTATGCAATTATTTTTTTTAAATCAATTTGCCTCAAAGTCGTAAAGGAAGCGTAGATAATCGCAATTAAGCTTAAAGAAAATATCAATGGCGTAAAATAAATTGAAGCTAAAGGAAACATGGGTAAAGAAAATCTTAAAAAACCGTACCCTCCCATTTTCAAAAGAACTCCAGCTAAAATCACTGACCCTGCTGTTGGCGCTTCCGCATGGGCTTCTGGTAATCAAATATGAAAAGGAAACATGGGGATTTTAACAGCAAAACTAGCAAAAAATGCTAGTCATAATATTAATTGGATATACTCTGGAAAATCAACTTGTCATAAAAATGTTAAATCAGTTGTGCCTGTGTATAAATATATAAACAAGATAGCAAGCAACATTAGTAAAGAACCAACAAGCGTATATAAAAACAATTGAAAAGCTGCTCTAATTTTTCTCATACGTGAACCCCATACTCCAATAATTAAAAACATAGGAATTAGCACACTTTCAAAAAAAATGTAAAATAAACATAAATCTAAAACGCAAAATACTTGAATTAGAAAAAATTCTAAAAGTAAAAAGCTAATCAAATAATCTTTTAATGCAATTGAAATTGAACTCCAACTGATTAGTATACAAATAATACTTAAAAAAGTCGTTAATAATATAAAAAAAAGTGAAATACCATCAATACCAATAATATAACAAAAATTTAAGGAAGTTGATCAAAAAAGTGACTCTGAAAACTGAAAAAGCGATGAATTTGCATCAAAATTTACTCATAAAAAAAGTGAGAAAATAAAAGTAATACAAGTGGCTCATAAAGCAATGATTCTCTGTGAGCGTTCTGTTACATAAGGAGGAAGAATTAATAATATAAATGTCCCTACTAGTGGAGTTAATGAAGTAAGGATAAGAGGATTGGACAAACTTGTTAATCACATATGTTAATATTAATACTAGTTGAATTAATTGAGTCTAGATTGATTCGAACAACCAACCTTACGCTTATCAAGTTACAATCGATATATTTTTATACCTTTGAAAAAAACTGTACGTGATAGTTTCTTATCATACAGCTTCGCTTAAAAAATTTAAGTTAGTACTTTTAGCATATTTTTTTCATTACAAAAAAACTTTAGCTTAAGTACTAAATCCGACTCACACGTTTCAATTTTTTATTTTTTTGGATTTTTAGAATTTTGCTTTACACCAATAATTTTAAAATAAGAATTTGTTAATTAGCACGCTTCATTAACTTTTGTTTTTAATATGCTTAGAGTTACGATGTTTTCAACAAATTTCTGTTAGTTTTCAAATAAATCCTTATATTTTTAAAATGATTTAGCTTTAATAAAACATTTTGTTTTATTATAAATCAAACTTTAGGCTCAATTCTTAAAGCCAGTAAGAATTACACTTACATAAAAAATTAATTTTATTCTAAATTAGAATAATAATTACTTAATAAAAATAAAAATCTAAGTAATTTAACGTGCCGCACGCGTACGCTCTAACCATTAAGCTATAGACTCCTTTAAATTATTGGATTTAAATAAAAAATAATAAGACTAAGAAAAAGTTAATTAAATAAAAATTACTAATAAAACCTCAAAGAATTAAAAGAAATGAAACTAACCCTATAACAATAAAAAATAAATAATGGGTAATTTGCCCAGTTTGAATTCTAGACACCATAATTGCTCACATTGAAATAAGTTTTGTTACTCCAAACGGACCTATTAACTCAATAAAACCCCTATCTAAATTTTTAAATGATATAACGTAACCAAAATGTAAAAACGGAGTAACAAATAATCGATTATATACAATGTCCACGAACCACTTTTTACTAATCAGGAAACATAAAAATTTATGAGCACTGCTATTCAAAAACTGGCGATTTGGAATTAAATTAAATCAACATGCGCATAAAACACCTGCCATACTAACAAAAAAAGGTAATCATTTTGAACGCAAATTTAACCATTCAGCTTCCACAAAAGCTGAATGTTCAGGCAACATTAAGACTGACGATTTTAGAAAATCTGTCCCAAGACCAATAAACAAATCCTTAGTTAGATACCCAATAAAAATACTCCCTAAACCTAAAAGTACTAAGGGGAAAAGAATAATACCTGAAGATTCATGAACGGTAGAAATAAATTTTCGGGAAGTGGTCGTACTGTTTAAAAAAGTTAAAAATACTAAACGAAATGAATAAAAAGCTGTAAAAAAGGCTGACATGGTACCTAATCAACATGCAAATGCAACATTGAAATTTTTAAAATTGGGGTTTAATAAAGCTTGAGAAAGTTCTAAAATAAAGTCTTTTGAGTAAAAGCCTGTTAAAAAAGGGAAGCCTGTTAACGCCAAAGAGCCTATTAACATCACAGAGTAAGTTAAAGGTAAAAACTTCACTAAAGAACCCATGCGGCGCATATCTTGCTCATCTGAGACAGCATGAATAACTGAACCAGCACTTAAAAATAAAAGCGCTTTAAAAAAAGCATGATTTGATAAATGAAATAAGCTGACATTATAAGCTGACATTCCACAAGAAAAAATCATATAACCTAACTGACTACAAGTTGAGTAAGCTATAACACGTTTTATATCATTTTGAAAAACCCCAGTCATGGAAGCGAAAAAAGCTGTCAAAGAACCAAAAACGATTAATGTAGTTAAAACTAGAGGTGAGAATTCAATTAAAGGTGAGAATCTTATCATAAGAAAAACTCCTGCAGTAACCATCGTAGCAGCATGAATTAAAGCTGATACAGGTGTTGGACCTTCCATTGCATCTGGAAGTCATGTATGTAAGCCAAGTTGTGCAGACTTACCAACTGCTCCCATAAATAAAAACAAACCGGCTAAAGTTAAACTGTGGACTTGAAAATTTCAAAAAATAAAATGGTTTTCTAAAAATAATGGGGTTAATGAGAAAATAGTTAAGTAATCTAACGATTGGAAAACGTAAAAAATTAAAAATATTCCTAAACTCAAACCAAAATCCCCAATTCGATTTACAACTAAAGCTTTAATTGCTGATTGATTAGCTGCAAGTCGGGTAAACCAAAAGTTTATTAATAAATATGAAGCTAAACCAACCCCCTCCCAGCCTAGAAACATTTGAATTAAGTTATCAGCGGTAACTAAAACTATCATAAAAAACGAAAAAACCCCTAAATACGAAATAAATCTTGGGAAGTGCGGATCGTTTTCCATATAACTAATTGAGTAAAAATGCACTAATGTTGAAATTGACGTTATAACAACTAGCATAGTTACAGTCAAACTATCAAACAAAAAGCCTCAATTTACATTTAAGATTTCAGAAATAACTCATGGACTGACTACTAAATAACAAGTAGTGCCCATCAAACCTACTTCGTAAAAGGCAAGGCAAGAGAAAACAAATGCCGCAAATATACAAGTGGTTGAAAATACACTTGATCCGTAATACCCTAACCAACGACCTCCTAAACCAGATACGACAAAACCTAAAAACGGTAAAACTAAAATAAGAAAGTACATTTTATAGCTTGTAATTAATTAGATATTAAATTTAATTTTTTAGGATATAAACTAATTGAGTTCATTAGTTCGTAATCACAGTATTTAACCATATTAAAAATGAATAAACCTATTTTTTTATCTGCTAAAATAGCATTAGAATTTGTTTCTACTTTTGATAAAGAAGACCAATTATTAGTTAAAATTTCTTTTATTGAATTTAAACTTTTTAATAATAAATTATGCAAATTTAATTGTTTTTCTACTATTCCTCTTTGATAACTTAAAGTTTTTTTTGAATTAAATTCAATAATTTTTTTTCGAGACTTAATTGAAAACAAAAACTTAGGAAGGAAAAAATGGATTAAAATTGTATATGTAACAAAAAATAATACAAACAATCAAAAGATTTGGGAAAAGATAATTGTTAAATCTAATTGAGGCATTTTTTATTATTATTTAATTTAATGTAAATCTAAAACATCATTTAAGTAGATGCAAGTAAGCAAAGTAAATACGTAAGCTTGTAAGCCTGCAATAGCCAATTCTAAACCAATAAGCGCAACTAAAAGGCCTAAAGGAATTAAATGAAAAAGTGCCAGTAAGCCACCTGCTGATAACATAGTTCATGCAAATCCAGCAATAATTTTCAGTAAGGTATGACCCGACGTCATATTAGCAAATAAACGGATTGACAAAGTAAAAACTTTTACTATATAAGACAGAAACTCAATAGTTATCAGTAAAGGTACAATTGGTAAAGGTACACCCCGAGGTAAAAAAAGTGAGAAGAAATTAATCCCATGAGTTTGAATTCCAATAATATTAATCCCAATAAAAATGGATAAAGCCAATCCAAAAGTAAAGCTTATATGACTAGTTACAGTGAAACTATAAGGAATCATACCAATTAAATTACAAAACAATAAAATTAAATGTAGAGTGAAAATAAAAGGGAAATAAAACTCTCCTTTTTTTCCTAAATTATCTTGAACAATATCGGCGGTAACTTCGTAAATAGATTCTTTAAGCAATTGTCAACTACCAGGTACAAAAGTATTTTTATAAAGACTTAAACTAGTTCATAACAATGCTACAATGCATGAAATGAATAAAAATAGTGTAGAGTTTGTAATTGAAAAGTTTAAACCTAAAAATGTCAAAGGTACGATAGCAATAATTTCAAATTGCTCTAAAGGGCTTGCAATAATAAAATTTGTCATTATAATATTTGGTACTGATATATGAATTTGTTAAAACAGGAGAAAAAGGACTCGAACCTCCAACCGTTGGTTTTGAAAACCAAAGCTCTACCATTGAGCTATTCTCCTTTTCGATACGGTTTTAATATTTAAAATAGTAGAAACTAGCTAGATTAGATTTATTGTAAAATAAATCAGAAAAACTAATAGTAAAAACAGTTTTAATTGAAGAGTTTAAATCAAGCTGAGAAATCAAAGAGTTTTGGAGAATAGAAATAGGGTTTATACTAATTTTAAATTGCTTGACTTTTAAAGATTGAGCTGAATCTTTAAAAAAAGAGTTTAAGCAAAATTCTAAAAAGAGAAATGCATTTTGATTGTTTAGAATTAAAAAAAATGGAATTGTTGTTATTATTTTAGAATAATTTAATTTAATCTTTTGATTACAAACAAATTCAGTCATTAAGATATTTTTTAATGCTAGTTGGTTTAAAGTATTTGTGGGATAAACTAAAGCAATAATTTTAAAATCAGTAACATCCGTTGACGATATAACTGGTGATTTATCGAAAAAATCAAAATTACCTACTTGTTTGTAATAGTTTTCTAATCGTATTTTCATTGTTAAAAATTTAGTTACATATTTTGGAAATAATCGGACTTGAACCAATAATTTTATGTATGCAAAACATATGTTTTACCAAATTAAACTATATTCCCTACTTTACTTAACTATAAATATGGGAAGAATGGGATTCGAACCCATGATATACTGTTAATTAGACATATGACGATTTAGCAAACCGTTGTTTTCAACCACTCAACCACCTTCCCCAAATATAACTAATTACTTTGAAGAGAGTAGGATTTGAACCTACGTGTGTTTATAAATAGATTTACAGTCTAACGCTTTCAACCACTCAGCCATCTCTTCTTAATACTTAATAATATAAGTAGGTATAAGTAGATAGGTATTATTCTACTTATATTATTATATATTAGCTTTTTTATTTAGAATTTCTAAACCCCCCCTTACCCCCCCTTTTTTAGTTAAAAAAGGGGGGTTGTTCAACAGGTATAAAACGTTATACCGTTTAGAAAATGAGTTTTGTTATGGATTAACACCATTTTGTCTATTGTTTTTCTTCTCTATATAGTGAATCTTTTTTAATCCAAGAGAATTTTGGTTATAACTATCAACTTTTCTTCCTTTTTACATATCAATTAAAAAAGATTCACTATATAGAGAAGAAAAACAATAGACAAAATGGTGTTAATCGAGATTACGTCTTTAGTTTAATGTGGATAAAACAACAACCTTCTAAGTTGAAGATTAAAAGTTCGAGTCTTTTAAGGCGTGGTTTTACTGGATTTGCATTCCTGATAGCTTAGTTGGTTAAAGCGAATGGCTGTTAACCATTAGATCATAGGTTCAAGTCCTATTCAGGAAGACTTTGAGCAATTAACTCAATGGTAGAGTATTTCGTTTACACTGAAAAAGTTAGTGGTTCGAATCCACTATTGCTTAGTAATTGTTTTTATATGTTTGTAGCTTAATTGGAAAAAGCAGTAAATTACGAATTTAAAGATTGGAAGTTCGAATCTTCCCAAGCATGCTAGACGGGTTTAGAAAATGAAGATAGGTAAGAGGGTGTATAGCTTAGTCAGGAAAAGCAATAAACTTTTAATTTAAAGATCTTAGGTTCGAATCCTAATACACTCAATTTGGTATTAAAAATTAATTTAAATTATTGTTAAATGATTGCTTTGTACTACTCTGAATTAAAAAAAAGATTAATTTATTTTTTATTAAGCTTTTTTTTATGTTTTCTAATTTCTGCAAAAAACTTTTATTTGTTATTTTTAGTTAGCTCTTATCCTTTTTTACAATCTTTCCACCAAAAATTTATACTTACAAGTGCATTAGATTTTTTAGAATTATTTTGATTTTTAATCTTAAATTTCTGCTTTTTTTTTACCCTCCCATTTTTACTCTATCAAATTTTTTGTTTTTTTAAATCTAGTTTTTATACATATCAGATAAACGTATTGGGAATAAATTTTAATTTGATGTGTTTTAGCTTACTGGTAAATTTAATTACTTGTTGGATAATATTAATCCCAACCACTTTAGTTTTTTTAATGGATTGAAGTATTTTAAACCAAAACTACAGCTTATTTTTAATTGAAATTGAACTAAAAATTTTAGATTATATTTATTGATTATTTTCTTTTCAATCCACGTTTTTAAATATTACTAATTTCTTTTGGATAATTGTACTACAAATTTACTGTTTAATAAAACTTGAATTTATTTATTTTTTTATGAAGTGTTATAAAAAAATAATTGTTTTTTTAATTATTTTCTTTTTCTTTTTATGCTCATCTACAAATTTATCTGTACAACTTTTTGCCATTAGTATTAGTTGATCAATTTTTGAATCTGGTTTTTTTATTTTATGTTTTAGACTCCGGAACTCAAAAATACGTATATGCCAACTACAAACCAATTAATTCGTAAGATTCGCAAAAAACTCTTTGAAAAAAAAAATTCTGTGGCTTTAAAAAATAACCCACAAAAAAAAGGAGTTTGTATAAAAGTTTACACAATTAATCCAAAAAAACCCAATTCAGCTGAACGTAAAGTAGCAAAAGTTCAGTTAACAACTGGCAAATCAGTTATCGGTTATATTCCAGGCGAGGGTCACTCATTACAAGAACATTCAGTTGTTTTAGTACGTGGTGGTAGAGTTAAAGATTTGCCTGGTGTTCGATACCATTTTATTCGAGGCACTTATGATTTAAGTGCAGTAAACAGTAGAAAAACTAGCCGTTCTAAATATGGGAAACGGCGTAAATTAAACTAATTTTAAGCTCTTATCGTTTAATGGTTAGGACACTGCTTTTTCATAGCAATGATATGGGTTCGAATCCCATTAAGAGCAAAAATGCTAACGGGATAGAGTAAATAGGTAACTCATTAGGCTCATGACCTGATAATATGGGTTCGAATCCCATTCCCGGACTAATAAAATTATTTTGGATGAAAAAATTACTTTCTAAATTAAAAAACCGTGATCAGCAATCTAAAACTTTTTCTAAAATAAATTTATTAAATAATATAAATCATAATATGCGAAAATATTCTTTACATTCTTTGAATGTTTATTTAAATAGAAAACTAATCTCTGATGTTTTTTTAAAAGAAATTGGTTTTTCAACTAGTTTAGAAAATTTATCAGTTTGTTTTTACCAAAAATATTAAATCTTGAGATAGTTAGGCAAAAAATACAGTTTTAATAACCATATAAAAGAGTTTGATCCTGGCTCAGAATGAACGTTTTTGATTAGCTTAACACATGCAAACTAAATAATTTGTTTTTTTATAAAACATAGTGAACGGGTGAGTAATACGTAGAGATTAACCTTAAAATTATTATTTAATGTATGAAAAAATTTATTTGTTTTAAGATAAATCTATGAAAGATTAGGTATTTAGTAAATTTAAATCTACTAAGCCAACGATCTTTAGTTGGTCTTTAAGGATGAACAACCACATTGGGATTGAGAAACGGCCCAAACTTTAGTAAAAGGCAGCAGTGAGGAATATTGGGCAATGAGTGAAAGCTTGACCCAGCTAAATCAAATTTAAGAGTAAAATTTTTAATTTTAAATTATAATAATAAATAAAATAATGATTTATTTAAAATGTAGTCCTGGCTAATTTCGTGCCAGCAGCCGCGGTAAAACGAGAAGGGCAAACGTTATTCGGATTAATTTGGCGTAAAGAATATGTAGGTAGAAAATTCAATTTTAAATTAAAGTTAGTAGTTTATTTATTAAATAATTAATATATTAATTTTCTAGAGTTTAAAAGAAGATTATAGAATTTTAAGTGTAACAGTAAAATGTTTTGATACTTAAAAGAATTCCAAAAGGCGAAGGCAGTAATCTATTTTAAAACTGACGCTGAGATATGAAAGTATGGGGAGCAAAAGGGATTAGATACCCCTGTAGTCCATACCTTGAACTATGAGTGTAAATTTTATATTAAAATTTAATTAACGTGTTAACACTCCGCCTGGGAACTACGGTCGCAAGATTAAAACTCAAAGGAATTGACGGGGACCTACACAAGCAGTGGAGCATGTGGTTTAAATCGACAATACGCGCGAAACCTTACCAGCTTTTGAATAATTATTACAGGTGTTGCATGGCTGTCGTCAGTCCGTGCTGTGAAGTGTTTGGTTTACTCCAATAAACGGACGAAACTTTTATAAGTTTTTTAACTTAGATTATTGAAGATATCTCAATGGAAGAAAAACAACGTCAAGTCCTCATGACCCTAATAAGCTGGGCTACTTTCATGTGCAACAATGATTTTTCCAATTAGAAACAATGTTGTAAGACAAAGTAAATCTTAAATCAAAATCATGTACGGATTGTTTTCTGAAACTCGAAAATATGAAGTTGGAATTGCTAGTAATCGTAAATTAGAATGTTTCGGTGAATTAGTTCTTAGGTCTTGTACACACCGCCCGTCACGCTATGGAAATTTGTTTTATTTGAAGGTTGTGGTAAAAACGCAATTCATAGTAAAAAAAGAACTGGAGTGAAGTCGTAACAAGGTAGCCGTAGGGGAACCTGTGGCTGGAAAATTTAATAAATCTACTATCTCATTATTTAATTAACTTGTTTTAATAAAACTTAAAAATGATCGAACATTTTGGTAATTTACAAATCTCGTCTATTTTGTTTTTGATTAGTGTTTTGGGTATTTTTTTAAACCAAAAAAATATTCTTGTTATGTTAATGTCCTTAGAAATGATGTTTTTAGCAGCAAGTTTTAATTTTATTTTCTCTTCGATATATTTAGATGATATTATAGGCCAAATTTTTTCTCTTTTAGTTTTAACTGTAGCAGCCGCAGAATCTTCAATTGGTTTAGCTATTTTGGTAATTTATTACAGGATTCGTAGTAATATAACAGTAGAGTTAATGAATTTAGTGAAAGGCTAA